GCTCCTTTTCGCCATGCATAAACTAAACCAACAATTAGGATAAGCACGAAAATTAAAGCTTCTATAAATACGGATACACCCAATATATCGAAACTCATTGCCCATGGATAAAGAAAAACGGTTTCAACATCAAAAACAACAAAAACTAGAGCAAACATATAATAACGGATTCGAAATTGTAACCAAGCATCCCCCATAGGTTCTATACCCGATTCGTAACTAGAAAGTTTCTCCGGTCCTTTGCTAACCGGAGCTAAAAGTCCGGAAAATAGAAATGCTAAAATAGGAATAACACTTGATATTATTAAAAATGCCCAGAAAATATCATATTCATAAAGTAGAAACATAGACGGACTCCTTATGAATGTGGAAAATATGTCGAATTTGTTGATTCGAATTGAAATTGTCAAGTTATCCATAAATCTTTACTCAAAACAACAATTCATTTTAAGTGAACCACCTCGTTTGTTTACTGCGGGATATGTCTCGTTTCAAGAGTGATTGACTGGAATCTTATTTCCATTTTGTTTTACATTTCACGTTTAAGTATTAACTATATAGAAAATAGAAATATATATTTCTATTGTTCTTATCTTATACATATACAAAGAAAACTTTCTCACTTTCACCTCGATTTTTTCTAACTAAACAAAGAAAAAAATTCCAAATTGAATTCTCATTTTTTTTGATTTCTTAGAATAGAGAATTCACGCTTAAAAATAAGAATTTTGATTTCCGAATTGGAATCGTGTTGGTATATTTTATTTAATTCGAATTCGGACAGAGTAATTTCTATTGATTGTATAAGGAAAGAAAAGACTACTTGTTTACGCTTTGATAGGTAAGGTATATAAAGACAAAAAGTCTCTTTGACAATGTTTCCAATGAAAAAATTTACCAAAGATCTTTTTCAAACCCAGGCTTGTCTACAAATCAAATTCTAGGAAACAAAGTTAAGTAGGGTGTTCCTAGATCCACTTATTCCATTTCCATTTAATAATAGTTGGTTAGGTTGGAATTAAATTCTTAATTTTTTTTTTTGATAAGAGCCAACTGATCAGTTCTAAACAACAAACAAATCATCAATCAAATATTAATAATTTATTAAACTATATAGTTTAATAAATTATTAATATTTATTCGATAGCATATAAATTGACTAGGGCTATACGGACTCGAACCGTAGACCTTCTCGGTAAAACAGATCAAACTTATTATTCTCAAAATGATTTGAACTGTTTCAAAGACCCAACATGCATTTTTTTTTGCATTGGGCTCTTTCATTAACTGATATAAATATCAGCTAGTCCACCATATTTTTTCTTGATAGAAAGAAAAGGGTTCCATGTGCTCCGATTCATTATTTATTTAAACTTTGATTCAAAAGCACTACCAAAGTGTTTCAAAGAAGAGTTATCTTGACGTAGGTCTGCCTTTGGCCTAGATCAATTTGAAAATTAAATGGAGTCTCTATCGTTCTGCTTAAACAATCCAAAATGAAACTTCATACACCTTAAAGTTCATAGGACGAAAAGAGATTTTTTGAGGCCCTTATACTCATTATGCCTAGCATTGAATAGGCTGGGTATTCACCCTATCAATATCTCAAATCAATAATGGGTTCTATTTGGTAACTAAATGGACACTTGAATCGGACCAAACTAGAACTAATTGTCAGGCTATTGTTCTCTTGTTTTGTTTCCTCAAAGTCATCAGAGTAAGACATAGATTTATCAAAAAATTTAATTCTTTTGATTACATGACGTACTCCCCTGAAAAACATTGGCGCGCGTGTAAACGAGGTGCTCTACCTAACTGAGCTATAGCCCTTGTGTTTATGCTCCCTATTTTAGCATGTAGATAATTTCTTGTCAAGATAAATATTCCACGATCCAACATCATAGCTCTTTGATCTCTTTGATTGATATTGCTTAGAATCAATATTGGATTTATAATCAATCTATGGGGTGGTTCTATTTAGTCCTCTTTGTAATGATAAAGGGCCTACTTAACTCAGCGGTTAGAGTATTGCTTTCATACGGCGGGAGTCATTGGTTCAAATCCAATAGTAGGTAAAACTTATTAGATACCCTCGACTCTGGTATCTAATAAGTTTTGCTACTCACCCTCGGATTATTAAGACTATTAAATTCATTATCTTATTTTTATTTGATTCAATCAACAAAATCAAATAAAAATAAGATATATATGATATCTTCTATATATAGATTTAGATTATATAGATATTAAGGGTGTATAAACAGAACTTCTTTTGATTATGATTATTCGGACGCACCGACTGCTTACGAAGAAATCGTATTGCTAGCCTCTACTCGTGTCCTAGCTCGTCTGAGAGCTAGATTTGCTTCAATTACTTGTCTCTTTCCTTCGGCTTTCCTCAAGTTAGCTTCTGCTATTTCAAGAGTTTGCTGAGCTTCTTGTGGATCAATGTCACTACCTTTTTCAGCCTCATTTACTAAAATAGTGATCTCATTATTGCCTATTCTAGCAAAACCGCCCATCAGAGCCATCGTTACCCATTGGTCGTTAAGGCGTATTCTTAAAATCCCTATATCTACCGCTGTGGCAATAGGGGCATGGTTTGGTAATACGCCAATTTGGCCACTATTAGTAGATAAAATGATTTCTTTTACTTTTGAATTCCAAACACTTCGATTAGGAGTCAGTACACAAAGATTTAAGGTCATTTCTTTAATTTGTTCTCCATTTCTAAGTTCATAGCTTTCTCGGTAGCTTCATCGATGTTACCTACCAAATAAAAGGCCTGTTCAGGAAGACCATCTAATTCTCCGGAAAGGATCAATTGAAACCCTCTAATTGTTTCTGCTAGACCAACATATTTTCCTGGAGAGCCTGTAAATACTTCTGCGACGAAAAAAGGTTGTGATAAGAAACGCTCAATTTTTCGTGCTCTTGCTACAGTTAAACGATCTTCTTCGGATAATTCGTCCAACCCAAGGATAGCTATAATATCCTGAAGTTCTTTGTAACGTTGTAAGGTTTGCTTAACTCTTTGCGCAATTTCATAATGTTCCTCGCCAACGATCCTAGGTTGGAGCATAGTTGACGTTGAATCTAACGGATCCACCGCTGGATAGATCCCTTTGGCAGCCAATCCTCTTGATAGTACGGTAGTAGCATCTAAATGTGCAAATGTCGTGGCAGGAGCGGGATCGGTCAAATCGTCTGCAGGTACATAGACTGCTTGAATCGAAGTTATGGACCCTTCTTTTGTAGAAGTAATTCTTTCCTGTAACGAGCCCATTTCGGTACTAAGAGTCGGTTGATAGCCTACGGCGGAAGGCATTCTACCCAATAAGGCAGATACTTCAGATCCTGCTTGAACGAAACGGAAGATATTGTCGATAAATAGAAGTACGTCTTGTTCATTAACATCTCGGAAATATTCCGCCATAGTTAGGGCAGTCAACCCAACTCTCATACGCGCCCCTGGTGGTTCATTCATTTGACCATAGACTAAAGCCACTTTTGACTCTGCAATATTTTGTTCATTGATAACTCCGGATTCTTTCATTTCCATGTAAAGATCATTTCCTTCACGAGTACGTTCACCTACTCCGCCAAATACGGATACGCCCCCATGAGCTTTTGCAATGTTGTTGATCAATTCCATAATGAGTACTGTTTTACCCACTCCCGCGCCCCCAAATAGTCCGATTTTTCCTCCACGGCGATAAGGGGCTAAAAGATCTACCACTTTAATTCCTGTTTCAAAAATAGATAATTTTGTATCTAACTGTGTAAAGGCAGGTGCGGATCTATGAATAGGAGATGTTGTGCGAGTATCTACGGGACCTAAATTATCAACAGGCTCCCCAAGCACGTTAAAAATTCGTCCAAGAGTCGCTCCGCCGACTGGAACGCTTAAAGGAGCTCCTGTATCAATAACTTCCAGTCCTCGCATTAGACCATCTGTAGCACTCATAGCTACAGCCCTAACTCGATTATTTCCTAATAATTGTTGTACCTCACAAGTCACATTAATTGGTTGACCGGTAGTATCTTGACCCTTAACTACTAGAGCGTTGTAAATATTCGGCATCTTGCCTGGAGGAAAAGCTACGTCCAGTACTGGACCAATAATTTGAGCGATACGCCCCAGGTTTTTTTTTTCAAGTGTGGAAACCCCAGGACCAGAAGTAGTAGGATTGATTCTCATAATATATAGTAAAGTATGTCGAAATTTTTTGCGAAAATGAAAATTATCGAATCCAAAATAAAAAAAAAAAATGTCCGATAGCAAGTTGATCGATTAATTAAATAAGAAATTAGGAGTTAGCAATCCATTTTGTTGGTACCATCCAAAGGAATCCAATTCAATTGTTTACTTTTTTGAATTATTCTATTTCTATTCAATTTCAATGAGTGAAATTTCAAGTTCAACCCACCTATTTTCAAAATATCAAACGGATGACCAAAAATACTGAGAAAGTCTTTTATTTGCCTATCATTATAGATAATCCTTTCTATATGATCTACGGAAATCGAACCCGAACTCTAAACTATATATTTTTTTTATGATTCATTATTTCTATCAGACTGGGACTTGGTTTGTATTTAGTAGATAGATTTCTGTCTAGCCTATTTTTTTGATGGAATTCCGCATATTTTCACATCTAGGATATACATATACAACATATACCGCTGTCAAGAGTTCATTTCGAATTATTTAGTTCTTTCGATTCAAATGGGGGTAAGAAATTATAAACTTGAAAAACAACGGTTACCGTTGGGTTGCGCCATATATATGAAAGAGTATACAATAATAATGTATTTGGCGAATCAAATACATGGTCTATTAACGAACCATTTTGATTAGTTGATAATATTGATTGAGAATTTTATGAAAGATTCCTGTAAAAGGTTTCATTAAGGCCTAATTTATGTCGAGTAGACCTTGTTGCTTTGTTGTAAAAATTTAAAATTGAAGTTGTAGGGAGGGACTTATGTCACCACAA